CTTACCCTTTCAATTGGTTGGTATTTTTGCCTATCCTCGTATCTTTCAAAAATTGAAACTTAGGAAAGTGCTTTCTAAACATATGTAGAAAAAGAACCTATTTCATTTAGCCTTTTCATGCCTACTATAACTAGTTATTTCGGTTTTCTACTAGCAGCTTTGACTATAACCTCAGCTCTATTTATCGGACTGAGCAAGATACGACTTATTTGAAATTAATTAAATGAACAATTCATACAAAAATATTTCTGCGATAGTTCATATATTCTTCATATATTCTATAGTTCCTTACCGTATCAATTTCCAATTTTTGGTCATTGAGATTTAGAGTTAATACGTATTACTATTTAAGCATAGATATTACCTCCCCCCTCCCCTCTCAAACAAATTGAAATGATTGAAGTTTTTCTATTTGGAATTGTCTTGGGTCTAATTCCTATTACTTTGGCTGGATTATTTGTAACTGCATATTTACAATACAGACGTGGTGATCAGTTGGAACTTTGATTAATTAACATCCATTTTTTGATTGACCTCCTACTTCCTTTAATTCGCGGGAGGTCAAAATTAGATTGGTTTAATTTTTTCGGCGGTAATTTTCGATCTAGCGCGACTAACAAGAACACAGAATCACGCTCTGTAGGATTTGAACCTACGACATCGGGTTTTGGAGACCCACGTTCTACCGAACTGAACTAAGAGCGCTTTATTATCACAAAGAATATTTTGTAACCCCAATACGTCTTGGATATATACTATCAAAAAATTAAAGATTTTTTATGTATCCACTTTTCTTTTAATCGATCTCCCCTGTTACTGTTCAGAAGATAAGTAATAGGTAGGGATGACAGGATTCGAACCCGTGACATTTTGTACCCAAAACAAACGCGCTACCAAGCTGCGCTACATCCCTTTCAATTGGTCTACAGTGTCATTGTAGAGAATCCCTTTTTTGTTTTCCATATTTTTATTTCTTCCATTGATATACACAAATATCTTGTCATTTCTTCTTTTTGGTCTCATATAACATATATTTATATTCAAAATAGTATATAGTAACGGACTTCTATTATATATTATTTCTATTATATTTATTATATTTTTTTCTATTATATTTATTATATTTTAAAGTATGAAATAAATATGAGACCCTATAAAAAATAATGACTATTTTTCGAGAATTTCTGGCCTAAAGGGGCATGCTTGTTTCTTTTAAGATTAAGAAAAATACGATCTATTTTGTACATTTCAACTTGAATTAGGGATTCCGCGTACAAATAAAAGCGGTCAGTCATTAAGTACATATACACATCTGGTTATATATGTATTAGCATTATGTATTAGAAATAATAAAGAAGGAGGAGAATTTAAAATGCGAGATCTAAAAACATATCTCTCTGTGGCACCGGTAGTAAGTACTCTATGGTTCGGATCTTTAGCAGGTTTATTGATAGAGATCAATCGTTTTTTTCCGGATGCGTTGATATTCCCCTTTTTTTAATTCTGTAACTAAACCCCTCCCTTCTTTTTTTCGAATATACGTTAGAAAAACAAAAAGGGGATTCCCCCTCGGTGAAACTAGTAACTCGGGCCGAGCTCAAATTAAAATAAAATTAATAAAAAATAGAGTGAAATGTTATGATTGGGGCAACAATATCATACAAGATACTTAAATAAAAATGAAATGTTGTTCGGAAATTTAAAATTATAAATCTAGTAATGTAATATAGTTAGAAATCATTATATTACTTACTTATTAATATATTGATTTATTGCAACGAAATCTTTCTTTCATAATTAGATTTCGAGTTACCTGTTTTTTTGTTCCTTTCTTCTTCCTCATTTCGGATCGGAAATTTAAAGAATTGAATGAATCAAAAACTAAAGGAGGCTCATGGCCAAGGGTAAAGATGTCCGAGTAACGGTGATTTTGGAATGTACCAGTTGTGTTCGAAATCGTCTTAATAAGGAATCAACGGGCATTTCCAGATATATTACTCAAAAGAATCGACATAATACGCCTAGTCGATTGGAGTTGAGAAAATTCTGTCCCTGTTGTTATAAACATACGATTCACGGGGAGATAAAGAAATAGATTTAACCAGTCACTCGTGTGTCGGTCTTCCGTTCTAAGGAAGATCAAAAATGACATATTAGATATATCTAATATATATTAATTTAAATATAAACAAACCAAATCCTATTTCGATCAGATCAACCGTGATGGAGAATTAAGAAATAGGATAGGATAAGGAATAAACAAACCATGGATAAATCCAAGCGAATCTTTCTTAAATCCAAGCGATCTTTTCGTAGGCGTTTGCCTCCGATCCAATCGGGGGATCGAATTGATTATAGAAACATGAGTTTAATTAGTCGATTTATTAGCGAACAAGGAAAAATATTATCTAGACGGGTGAATCGATTGACCTTAAAACAACAACGATTAATTACTATTGCTATAAAACAAGCTCGTATTTTATCTCCGTTACCTTTTCTTAATAATGAGAAACAATTTGAAAGAAGCGAGTCAACCGCTAGAACTCCAGGTCTTAGAACCAGAAAAAAATAGGCTTACTCTTGAATGGAATCAAAAAAATTCCAATCCAAACTCAAATGCGGATTGACGCTTTTTTTTCTAAAAATAGAAAATACAGATTTGATTGTCGTGTCGTTTGAAAAAAAAAATTGGGGAAGAATAAGAAATATTTTTTATTGAACGTGTTTCTTCATTTTCATTTTGACGACGTTTTCATATTTTATCATACTAATTTCTACTCTACCTTCCCAGAGTTCATTCTACAGGGAACTCCATTTAAAACATTCCAACAGATTCCTTTCACTCTCTTTATTTTATGATCTCATTGGAAATCATATAAAGACAACTCTTATTTAATATAGCTATTTGTGCAAGTATTTTACGATTAAGAAGCAACTGTTTCTTGTACAGATTGTGTATTAATTTACAATAACTAAAGTATACTTTATTATCTCGAATTACTGCATTTATACGAGTGATCCACAAACGACGAAAATCTCTCTTTTGTCTACTCCTATCCCGATGAGCCGAAACCAAAGCTCTTATTTTCTGTTGAGTAATAGTCCGAGTAAGTCTTGAATGAGCCCCTCGAAAAGTTGATGCAAATAAACGGATTTTTGTTCTACGTCTTCGAGCTATATACCCTCGTTTAATTCTGGTCATTGAATAAATGAAACTTTGATGAATAACTAATTGATTTCCTTTCTTTCAGTTATTCCCTTCCCGTGTCCTAGTCTATTAATAACAAAACGGATTCTTCCAATGTATAAAATAAAAATTCCAATGGCTTTTGCTACTCTAACCTTCCCGACCACGATTTATTTTTAGGCATTTCGCCTAGAAATAAAAATTGTATTGATACTAAGTATCAAAAACACATAGTAAATAATAAATAAAAATGGATTCTAGTGGGTTCCGTCGTTTCTATGGTTACTTCTTAAACGGTGAGGTCCTCTCTATACACCGGAGCCCTTCCTTCATTTAATCAATGTTATTGTTAACTTGTACAGTTCACACTCTTTGGCTCTACCCAAAATTATCTAGTACTAGATCTTTCACAACGAGATCCATTTATACAGTAACGGTATTTAATTATGAAGATTTGCTGAGTAGCTGACCCTGTTAGTCCGTTCTTGCAAGAATAAAGCCTAAAATTTTGACCTTTTAAAAAAAAATTTCCCCCGCTTAATGAATACCATTTGCTATTAATGGGGAATCCTTTCTCATCTTATCTTAAATTTTAAATTGAGGTGATTGGATTTGCACCAACGGGAACCATACATTTGATACCCCAATCGAAGGATAGATTTTTTTTTAAGCTATTGAATATTCAATGGAGTTCGTCCATTCTATCCTACTCACTGGTACGGATCGGTGATACTGGATCAAGTGTTTTCTCCTAGTCCACGGTCTGAACGAGTCGCACATACACCCTAGTACATGTTCCTCGTCGCTGAGGACATCCTCCAAGAGCGGGGGATTTCGTGACATTTCTGATTGGCTGTCTTGTATTTCTAATAAGTTGTTTAATAGTTGGCATGTTGAATCATATAGATAATGGGCTGGTTTAGATCGATCTTAACCGGATACTTAGGAATTCTTTTTTTTTTTTCTATATTTTTAATTTCTATATTAAGAATTTTAGAAATAGAATAGTAAATTCGGTAAGAAGATAAAATACCAAATCACGAATTCATGTGAAATCCTTGTTCTTTTTCTTTTTTATTCAGTTGCTACAAGATCAACAATTCCATGAGCTTGGGCTTCTGTTGCTGACATAAAAACATCTCTTTCCATGTCTTCGGATACAACCCATAAGGGTTTGCCTGTCCTTTGTGCATAAACCCTTGTGATGGTTTCGCGCAGCTTCAGCAGCTCTTCCGCTTCCAGGACAAATTCTCCCGTCTGTGCCTCATAAAAAGAACTAGCAGGTTGATGGATCATTACCCTGATGATATAATATATGATATAACACAAAAAATGTTTCTTCTATCTCTCATGATGAAAGTGAAAGGTGAATAGATAAAGAATAATAAAAATCAAAAAAGATATAATTGAACAACCGTACAGGCATCTTTTGCGCATTGCATACGGCTCTATAATGGAATTCGCCTTTTTTTTACCTTACTTACATTGAAGAAATATAAAATAAATGATAGAGTCTATCAGACTCAGGTTGGTAAATGATCCAATAACCACCCTTCTTTTTGTAGTAGTTCAAAAATCCTATAAAAATACTATGATGGTTCCGTTGCTTTATATATTTATTTCGTCTGTTATTTAGCAATCCCAAAGTTTCTTTTTTTTTTTTCAAATAAAAAAACAAGATTTATTTTCATATTCTTTCATAACCTAAATATTGTTAGCCCCCTGGTGTGAAAACAAAAAAGTTTGTGACGCTGAAATAGGCCTCCCGATAGATTGACTAAAATGGAAAATGCCTTTTTATCTCATACTACTCTTTCGATACGTAATCTAAGGGTTTAAAAAACATTTCTCATATCGAATTCGAAGTGCCATGCTATTATTACTTAATATTCATATTTCATATAGAGCGAAGGCATAGTTGTCTTTTTTCTCTCAAATCAAATAAAAAACTCATTGGCGCCGAGCGTGAGGGAATGCTAGACGTTTGGTAATTTCCCCTCCGACAAGAATAAAAGATCCCATCGAAGCGGCTAATCCCATGCATACTGTCTGTATATCGGGTCGCACAAATTGCATAGTATCATAAATAGCTACTCCGGGTATTACCCACCCGCCAGGAGAGTTTATAAACAAATACAGATCTTTGGTCTCATCCTCTATGCTGAGATATACCATAAGACCAATAAGTTGATTCGAGATCTCGTTATCAACCCCTTGGCCTAAAAAAAGCAATCTTTCTCGATAAAGTCGGTTGGTTGGGATAAAATGGTATCCCTTAGAAACCGTACATGCACCTTTTGATGCATACGGTTCAACAAAAATAATGAAAAAAAGGAATCAATGTGTAGATTCTAGCTTTTTTTTTCATAACAGGTTTTTTAACTTATACAATAAAATGGACTTTTCTTTCATTTTTTAAGAAAGATGAGTTTTGGCCTGTTTTGTTTATCTAAAAAAATTGCTAAGCTTATCTGACTAACTTTTCATTGATGTATTGTTTCATCGAGATACAATCTAAATCGCGATGTAATTTTCTTGTTCCTGACTGGGCTTCTTCAATTTTTTTTAGGTTTATGCTCTACTCCGAGTAAAGATAAATATCTAAATAAATCGAAATAATTAAAATATGATATTAAGTCGTAATCATAAATAGATTTAGCCTGATCCTTCATTTGATTGGTCTAACCAAGCCAACCATAAATTATTCTAATTGAAAATATTAATCCGTATACCCTCCCTAAAAAACGGACCTAATTGCACTTCACGCTCCAAATTTTTGATAATTGAATCAATCTTTCTCGGGCGAAATCTCCAGGACTTCGAAAGGGTACTCTTGGAACACCAATAGGCATTAAATAAAAGAAAAATTAAGTACTATATCTCACTTTGATGTGAAAGCGTAACAAATGGGTTTAGTGGCCTAATACTATATGATTTTATTATCCTATTTTATCCATAGATTGACTAAGTTCATAAAAAAAGAAAACAAAATGAATAAAGGAAAATTCTTACAAATGAGTCCTTTGAATGATGAACAAATACATATACATTCACTCATATAAAATGGTATCAACCCCCTTACCATTGCGTATTATTACTTATCGGGTATAGAATAGATCTGCTTCTTTTTGTTCCTATGAACAAAATAGTTTCATTATTACTAAAAGTAATTATTACGAAAAGCATCAAACAAATATTAATCCTTTCCCCGAGAGAATCCCCTAAAAAAGGGGGTCCAGAGCATAGCTTTTTCCAATGCAATAAAGTTACATTGTGTCTATTTTTCGTTGATAAAGGGGTATTTCCATGGGTTTGCCTTGGTATCGTGTTCATACCGTCGTATTGAATGATCCCGGTCGTTTGATTGCTGTCCATATAATGCATACAGCTCTGGTTGCTGGTTGGGCCGGTTCGATGGCTCTATACGAATTAGCCGTTTTTGATCCCTCTGATCCTGTTCTTGATCCAATGTGGAGACAGGGTATGTTCGTTATACCCTTCATGACTCGTTTAGGAATAACGAATTCGTGGGGCGGTTGGAGTATCACAGGGGGGACTGTAAGCAATCCGGGTATTTGGAGTTACGAAGGTGTGGCCGGGGCACATATTGTGTTTTCTGGCTTGTGTTTTTTGGCAGCTATCTGGCATTGGGTGTATTGGGATCTAGCAATATTTACTGATGAACGTACAGGAAAACCCTCTTTGGATTTGCCTAAGATCTTTGGAATTCATTTATTTCTCTCAGGGGTGGCTTGCTTTGGTTTTGGTGCATTTCATGTAACAGGATTGTATGGTCCTGGAATATGGGTGTCCGATCCTTATGGACTAACCGGAAGGGTACAGGCCGTAAATCCAGCGTGGGGTGTGGAGGGTTTTGATCCTTTTGTTCCGGGAGGAATAGCTTCTCATCATATTGCAGCAGGGACCTTAGGCATATTGGCAGGTCTATTTCATCTTAGTGTTCGTCCACCCCAACGCCTATACAAAGGATTACGTATGGGAAATATTGAAACCGTCCTTTCCAGTAGTATTGCTGCTGTCTTTTTTGCAGCTTTTGTAGTTGCTGGAACTATGTGGTATGGTTCAGCAACTACCCCGATTGAATTGTTTGGTCCCACGCGCTATCAATGGGATCAAGGATACTTCCAACAAGAAATATATAGAAGAATTGGTGCTGGCTTAGCCGAAAATCAAAGTTTATCCGAAGCTTGGTCGAAAATTCCTGAAAAACTGGCTTTTTATGATTACATCGGCAATAATCCGGCAAAAGGGGGATTATTCAGAGCGGGCTCAATGGACAGCGGGGATGGAATAGCTGTTGGGTGGTTAGGACATCCTATCTTTAGAGATAAAGAGGGGCATGAACTTTTTGTACGTCGTATGCCTACGTTTTTTGAAACATTTCCAGTTGTTTTGGTCGATGGGGACGGAATTGTTAGAGCCGATGTTCCTTTTAGAAGGGCCGAATCAAAATATAGTGTCGAACAAGTAGGTGTAACTGTTGAGTTCTATGGCGGCGAACTGAATGGGGTCAGTTATAGCGACCCTGCTACTGTGAAAAAATACGCTAGACGTGCTCAATTGGGTGAAATTTTTGAATTAGATCGTGCTACTTTGAAATCTGATGGTGTTTTTCGTAGCAGTCCAAGGGGTTGGTTTACCTTTGGGCATGCTTCGTTTGCTTTGCTCTTCTTCTTCGGACACATTTGGCATGGTGCTAGAACCTTGTTTAGAGATGTTTTTGCTGGTATTGATCCGGATTTAGATGCTCAAGTGGAATTTGGGGCATTCCAAAAACTTGGAGATCCAACTACAAGAAGACAGGTAGTTTGATACATATTGCTTTGTTACTTTTAGTTTTTATTTTATTTGACTGACATAAGGTTGGGGTACCGGATAAATCTTGATTTGACATTTGACTCGTTGCCCTTTCTTTGATTTTTGTTCTTTCTTTATCCGGGAGACGGTCCAAACTAAACAGATATGGAAGCTATAATTGTAAACCACGATCGAATCTATGGAAGCATTGGTTTATACATTCCTTTTAGTCTCAACTCTAGGAATAATTTTTTTCGCTATCTTTTTTCGCGAACCGCCTAAAGTTCCAACCAAAAAGTAAAAGGGGGAAATGATTTTTCATTATCTCAATTGAAAGTAATGATCCTCCCACTAATGGGAGGATCATTACTTCGACTAGTCCCCGTGTTCCTCGAACGGATCTCTTAGTTGTTGAGAGGGTTGCCCAAACGCAGTATATAAGGCGTACCCAGTAAAACTTACAAGTAAACCAGATAAAAAGATGGCAACTAGGGTTGCTGTTTCCATTATTATATAGTTTTAAGACATTATGTAGTTTTAAGACCACAATGGATCTATGATAAGATCATTTATTTACAACGGAATGGTATACAAAGTCAACAGATCTTAATGAATATAAAATATTATGGCTACACAAACCGTTGAGGGTAGTTCTAGATCTGGCCGCCCAAAACGAACTAGGGCCGGGGGTTTATTGAAACCATTGAATTCAGAATATGGTAAGGTAGCTCCTGGTTGGGGAACTACTCCTTTGATGGGTCTCGCAATGGCTCTATTTGCAGTATTTCTATCTATTATTTTGGAGATTTATAATTCGTCCATTTTACTGGATGGAATTTCAATGAATTAGATTTACAAGAACCATTAACTAGCTTTTTCAATACAAAGTGAAACATTGCATTTAGTTTTCTGGTTTTTATCCCATTCTATTTTGGTAGTTCGACCGTGGAATTTATTTTTTTCTGTATTTCCGGAATATGAGTGTGTGACTTGGTATAATTGATCCTATGGCTAGTACAGAGAATAGATCTGTCATCTTGATAGAGATGGTTTTACTTCGTCGGATATTCATTTTAGTATCTGGAGCACGGAATATATGAAATAGATTACTATTAGAACTATGATTCATACTTAATAGTCAGACCTCGTGGCCGGACTTCAAAATTTTTTTAAAGAGTTAGAAGTTATAAATAGAATTTTTTTATTTCAAACTTCCGTTTAGACTTATTTTGATCAAAGGACAAAGATTTCTTTTGATTTTTCGTCATTAGATCTAGTCATTGAATAAGTGATGATCCAATGGTTCTTACTCAGGGAATTTTGGGACTTAGTTTGAGAAGGTTTTATTGAATCATCGTGGTTCTAGTATGAATCTGCGGTTTTAATCGATTCATAGGGTCTTAACAAGAGAATTCCTATTAATAAAATCAATAAAAAAACAGCAGTAAAGCCGCAGTACACATAAATAACAACAAAGAAAATAGGTAAATAGAAGATTCAAGAGGCCTATAACGAGCAATATAGAGATGAATGAGCCGACTTGATTTTTTGGCATTATAACCACAAAGAATAGTTTTTGGGTTTTTTATTCTTTCATATCTTAAGAAAAAATGGAATCGTAGAATTCATAAATTTAAAACTTTCTATTCCACACATCCGTTCGAACTATAGTATTGGGGTGTTTCTGTTTGAGCCGTACGAGATGAAATTTTCATATACGGTTCTCGGGGGGGGTCTTCTTGGTTTACCTATCTCAATAAAATCTATGATTGGTTCGAAGAACGTCTTGAGATTCAGGCAATTGCAGATGATATAACTAGTAAATATGTTCCTCCTCACGTCAACATATTTTATTGTCTAGGAGGAATTACGCTTACTTGTTTTTTAGTACAAGTAGCTACGGGGTTTGCTATGACTTTTTATTATCGTCCGACCGTTACAGAGGCTTTTGCTTCTGTTCAATATATAATGACTGAAGCGAACTTTGGTTGGTTA